AAGAGTAGGTTATGTAGGCAATAACTTTCATAGGTTGTTTCGATCGCAAATGGCCAAATAAAGGTATTCCTGTAGCATTTGGGGTTATGGATGCTGACTTTATAGCGGGTAGTGTGGGATCCGTAGTCGGGGAGAAAATCACCCGTTTGATTGAGTACGCTAACAATCCATTTTGACCTCTTATTCTAGCTTCCGGGGGGGCACGCATGCAAGAAGGAAGTTTGAGCTTGATACAAATGGCAAAATCCTTCGCTGCCGCAATTGACCGCGTCTCTCTGCCTGTCTTCCTTTCTCAGGACCACACTTCATCACCAACCTCAAACTCCTGCGCTCTCCAGCGTGGCTTTACATTTCTATCCTTGCTTTGCTTCCCCTCACGCACCTCTGCGTGCAGTCGACCCTAGCAAAGTCATTGATATCCAAGCAGTTTTCCTCTTATCTTATTCCGGGCGGAGCCAACTCTTTCATTCCTCTGGTCTTCCAGGCGATCTCTCAGTGCTTCTATTCACCGAGTTTGGATAAGCAAACTCAGCTGTTGCCACCTCCCAGCGTCTCGGCTTGCCGTTTACCAGGCTCCTCAACAAATCACCAACCATCTCGATCTAACCATCCCTTTGTGGGTGGCGCTACTGAAGCGCAAGCCGGTTCCCTCCTCCATAACGTCCTCCAGAAATGACTCATGAATTTATTGTCTCGATCGGACGTTATGCTAACCGGAACTCCGTGGTTTCTCACTACTTCCTTTCAGAAAGAATAATACGAAAAACGGGAGCCCTGGTTCTAAGAGAATCTATCAACCACCACAAAGACCCAATAGACGCTGCTTTTATGCAGAAAAAAACATGAATACGAAAATTAATAACATTACGTAATTTATAGGGCTGTTCGCCTTAGAAGAAGCCCGGCTCCCGTTCTTTCTATACTAATAAAATAGTCAGGCGATAAGACTAAGACGACGCGGAACATAATTAGGCCCTTAGCCCCGGTCCATGGGGAAGGTCTAAAGGCTAACATCTCATGCGCGGCCAAGTCTACTACCTTAGAGCCATAGAAGCCTTTGCTTAACCATGGCTACCGACGAGGGCTTTCGGCGACCAGGCGAGCAGCTCCTCTATAAAAGGCTATGCTATAAAGCTTCCAAGGGCTCAACTATACTCAGCTATAGATCTTTAGTTATAAGGGCTCACCATGCTATCTCAGTCTAAGGAATTTTGGGAAAAACGTATTAAATGGTAAGGTAAACAATGGTTGGTTATCTTATGCTATAAGATAGCGCTACCTTGATCTAATGCTATTCCTTACTAAAGGCGAACGCTCATGCTACCATGGTAGTAAGGAAAGTACTATAGATCTTCGCCCACCATCACCATGAATTATGGGACGCTGGTCTGCCGAGCATGATCAGCCACACTGAGACTAAGACCGAAATCGAATTCGAATCGAAGACCACAATCACTCCTCTTTTTCTGCTTCTGCTAGGATTTTGTCCTGATAGCGCCGTGCTTGTTCAAGAAAGAGTTCCTTTGACGGAGAGAAAGACTCCGGGGCTAGATAGTCACTGGCCTATCGCCTTGAGCCTGAAGACTATCAATTCCTTTTTTAAGTAAAGAAAGACGGAGCACTCGCGGCACACAGACCATATCCTATCCAGTGAGTAGGCGGGGACATGATGAAGTCTTCAGGTCATGAGCCTGATGATTTTCCTCTACCCCGCTTTGAACATTCTCCTTTATATAGAGAGAGACACTGAACCCCAACCCATTAAAAAAAGTGCCACATCAATTCGATTTCACAGCACCCAGCTTAAAGACATCTCGATATCGGATTTCCAATGGTCCTTTGAACGGTCAGCAAAGCAAAGTACGCCATAACTTAACTATAGGGTCCATGTTCATGATTTGAGAGAGTATGGACATCTGTCAAAGATGCCAGGGAGGGGAGGGTGAAAAAAGGCACTAGTAAGGTCGGTATATAAAGCGTCTTTCCTCTTCGTTGACTTGGACAACTGCTTTTCAAGAGGGTGGCATGGAAGAGGTTTAAAAGAAAGACCCGGAATCGGAATCTAAGCCGAAGTGAACCTTTCCTTCAAAGCCTTGAGACTGTGCCCTGGATGCTTAGAGAAGAGGCGAAGGAAAGAACCCGTCGTCTTCGGAAGTAAGGAGATGGTGGACTGCTTATGAATCAAGAGGAGCAGGCTAACTCTAAGGCCTTTCCCTAGGGTGGAAGTCAACAACAGAAACTATCTTCATTGGATCTAGTTAGCCGGTTCCAACTTTTGCCTTTAGTTCGATCTCTGCCACCGGTGTAAGCCTATCCACTCTTACTGTGAGAGTTTCCGGTGTGCTAGAGCAGAGAATGCGCTGTGAGGAAGAAAAGGCCTCTTTGGCAACTATGGAATACGGTATTCACGAATCAACTGCTATTTATTGAAGGCCGGGACGAAGCCAATCACACATTTCTACTTTCGACCAGGTAAAGATATCCACATCTGAGGAAGAGCAGGGATAATCGTAGACTAAGAAGAGAGGACGCAAACACATTCATTGAATTGGACAACTTTGTTAGCAAGAAGCGGTTAGCCGTACTCAGTTCCAGGCACGCTTTCCTGATTCGTGAACAGGGGATGAGAATGTCAAACCTTTTCTTGCAAACACCTCTTCTTCTATCCCTTAAGCCGTACGAAGGAGCTCCGGGAATGTGAGCAAACCTGGCTAGAAGTCTCTTTCCAGCAATCTCTAGATATTCTCCTACTTCTCTTGAAGCAGCTTTCGTAGCAGTATTCCCAGTGTCAATAAGAGTCCCACTCTCACCGGCCTTCGTCGTGGTGGTGTATTCAAAGAGCTCTCCCAAGTAGGATATACCTATAGAGCTATCTAAAGATTGCTGCTGCCCTAAGATAAGAGATAAGTAAGAAAATCGTTCTATTGCTTTCGGTCCCTTGAATGGAGTCACTCTACCTTTGAGCGAATTGCTATTGAGTATTGAGTTTCCTTTCCGGGCAGCTAGGGGCATGCGAGCTCCCTTTTTGGGGGTTTGACCGGTAAGCCTTTTAGGAGTTCTCTTTACCTGGGAGAGATTTCTTTTCTTGGCCTTTGTAAAGTGATTACTAAGACTAAGGTATTTTTAATATCTTATTAAAGCGGGAAGCATTGAACTGTTAAAATGCCATCTAAGCCAGTTACATTGGTAAGCCCTACGGAGGGCTTATTCCTTGAGATTCCTTCTGGCTTTTGAAGAGAGGAGTCTAATTAGGACTCCTTTAATATAATAGGCTTAGATACTTTTCTATATAAGCCATGGAGGAAATGGGCTTTGCTTTCACTAGAACAGAGGTTCTCGAAAGAGACCCTATGCTATGGGAGAGCTCCTTCTTCATAGTGATGATCATGAGATGGATAGGAATATTTCACCTAGAGGAACCGCTAAGGATTGGGATCCAGGTCTCTTGTCTATTCAGTTAGTCAGAAAGCTAGATCAAGAAAGGGTAGAAAAAGAAGAGGAAAGGAAGGTTTGGATTATTCTTGACTTATTAGTAATGGTGACTCATTAACAGGGATTTGGCTTGCTCGTAAACTATTTTTTCTCTTTCGTTTAGGAATTATCGTATTCTAATTTCTTTTTTATTTATATATTCGATTTCGACATCGAATTAGACTCATCCAACGCGGAATGAATCGACTCAAGGACAAGGAGAAAGAATGGTGTCTTTGGTCTTCTACGGAAGAGAAGTAGGTTACTCTATGTGAATTCACGATGTCGGACTGTATAAACTGGCTAAAAAGTCAAGCCCGATTGCCTGCTTTCCTATTCTATACATACTCAAAGACAGTGACCGTAGGAAAGCTTTTTGCCCCTTCCTTTGATTGTGTTCCTGACCAGAGCAGACAAAGAAGTGAGGTGACCAGCTGACCTGCTTGTATGCCTGTTTCGGGTTGCTGTTCAAAGGGTAAAAGAGGTGACAGATAAGACAGATGCCAAATGTCTTAGAGAAGGAGCTGCACATGAAGGGGAAGAAACCCTCTTACTTTACTGTGATCGTATCCGCTCCTAGTCTTTGAGCCGTTTAAGCTCTTTCTTTTGGTGAATAGACGGTCCTTGACAGTGAATCAGATGCATCGTATAATAAGAGAGAGGCTGCACATAAAAAGAAAAGGGGAGTGAGTGGGCTAATGGCCCTAGCACACTTAGATAAGGCGAGGTTCTTAACGTAGCAGCCCTTTCTGCTGAGTGAATATCCCTTGCTTCTTAGCGCTCCGTGGGGGGCTTCTATCGAACGTTTTAATTTACTGAAGTAAGGCCCGCCCTTTACCTTTAGGTCAGAATGCCGCTATCATGTGCGGATAAGCCTTCCGATTAGCTGACTGAGACCATCTCCGGCTTCTAGCTGGTAGAACTAGATAGCTGTTAGAACGTCAGGGGCGTAGCGGCAAGCTATGGCAGTTTATTAAAGTCTGTAGCTCCTCAACGAAGGTAGGTCGGCTAAGCCACTAAGGAAGAGTTTTGAATCAATATCTGCTATCTGCCCACTGCCCATAAGCATGTCTGAATAAGCCTGCTGATTAGCTTAGCCCACCCCGACCGACTCTTTAGGAAGGTGTTATCTATTCCAAAACCAAGCTATCTATACCTGTAAGCCCACGGTTTCATTCCAATGCTTTGATTAGTTACGAAGACGTGAACCTTTACCTTTGTAAGTACAAAATCCTTAATCTTTAATCAGTTTTGGTAGTGAACGCACTACTCAAGCGGAGTAGCCAACATGCGCACATCATCCCCATAGGAGAAAGAGTCTCAAATAAAGGAACCCGATAGGCTTGAATGGGATGGCTTTTCTGGATGCCCCAGAAATGAGGCCTCCTCAGGGCAGAAAGGCTCTCAAAAGCAGGCGCGTACTAAGCCATTCCACTTCCCTCGTCCCTCGGACCATGAGCAGTGGTAAAGGCGCTTTAATCCTGGCTCATAGCCTTCCTCAGACCTTATTGACACGGGACGAGTCGCTATGATTCACTACGAAAATAGAAGCAGATGCACTAATCAATTCGAGCTAATTTACTCATCCCACCTCGAACTCTCATTTAGCGCATCGACTTTAGCACTACTTATATTATTCTAATCCAATTACAGAAAAGAAATCTACACCAGCGTATCCAGCATCAAAGGACAATAGCTCGTGTTGATAGGACTATCTTCAAGTGTTTGACCAAGGGTTGGAGTATCCAAGGTGAGCTGAAGGCGAACTGTTAGAGTAGATAAGCAGGTCTACCTCAGAGAAGATCATGGAATCATAACAGCACAGAAAGAGACGCTCCGAACTACTTCCGCTTGAGGTTGGTCGTATCACTATCGGTATTACAGAATAAAGAAGAGGAGCAATTCGCCCTTACTCAACCGATAAAAAGAATCTGTCTTCAGCGATTCTTTCTTTAAAGCGAAAGTGAAAGCGCAGATCGAGGCTTGTCGAAGATAAGGGACTCGACTTCCCCTGCCTTATTAAGGACTTCCCAACTTACCTAGCGGAAGAAAAAGAAAGGGGCAAGGACCTATAAAAATATCTAGGTCACTTCCACCAACAACTAAAGCTATTTCTTACTGGTGTGGATTCTCCACATAGAAACGATGGGATCTCTACAACTTGTTCCACAAACTCCAACTACTAGAAAGACTGAAACTGACTCCAATCAGTCAACTACCATCCATGAGCGGATACCATCGAGTAATGGCCTTTGTACATTAAAATATAATGATTCTTCTCTTTCTTTCATTCAAGTAAGATAGCGGGTCGAGAAAGACTAACAGCTAGCTCTCTGGATGGAGACGGGTAACTATCAATGAAAGGTGAGATCCGAATACGTGCCTTCACCTCATCGAAGGTTTAGAATCCTTGGGCAATAGCAGCAGTACAGGAAGCATCCAATTGACACAGATGTGGCACTTCCTTCCTTTCCGATCGGGAGGCACGTATCGAAGGGAAAGAGGTTGGAAAAGCTCTTACATTCATTCGAGAATAGCACTACTAGAGGGGAAGAGAGAGCACCAGATCTATTTCGGACAACTAATTCGGAACCTGTTATTAGTCCATGTGAGGAAGAAAAACGGTGCAAACTAAGGCTGTAAGGCGGAGCAAAAGATCTGAGACCCGCTCCTTTCTCCTCCAAAGCCATCTCTTCTCTCTAAATGACGGACTTCATCTCTTCTATTCTATTTATTTATAAAAAAGCACCCATCATCCCTTTTTCTCTTTTAACTAACTAAAAGAAAAACCATGCCTCTGCTAGGCAGCGTGTGGAATGGCCGGACCCTCTTGGATATATAACAAAGCAAAGGCTCTCCGTCTATGAAGTCTAAGAACTGCTGGTCCATCGTATATGGGCAATGTATGGACGGCGGTTCCGGGAAAGAAAGAAGCCCGCCCGAACCCAACTCTGTATACTTAGCCGGAAGCAGGGCATTCCACCGATTCGACTTAGAGAGAATTTCCCCTATAGAAAAAGAGCTTCTTTCCAGGATTCTTTCTTTAAATTAAAGGACTACAACTATTATCTGATAGTGAATAAATACATTACTCTGAGCCCCAAACCGAATCGGAGGAATAACGCTAGCGAGGGCCAAAGCTCTGCTTGGTCCACCACCTGGGGATAGCTAAGGGGTTACTTGGGAACCTACCTTTTAATAGTAATCCCAAGGGCATTGCTTGGGCTAAGTCAAAGTTGCTGATCTCTTTTTCTTCTATTCTGGGAAAGAAAGCTCCCACATCCTCTGCTGTCTCGCATCCATCGGGATGAGTCTTGCGTCTGTCTTCTCTTCGTAAACAACCTGTCCTCTCAAAAGCAAGTAAGCCAACTACCTTATTTAATTTAAGGAGTGAATCACATAAGCTAGAAAGAATCTTCCTAATGCTCCCATGTCCGAATCCGTACCTCTCTAGCTGCTGCAGTAGCAGGCACGTATCGAAGGAGAAGAGGAGTAAGTTCCTACCTTCTTTGAAGTCTTTCTTTGCTTGTTCAGGTAAATGGCATAAGCCAAGGAAGGGGTATTCATTTCAAGAGATAGAGTTTCAGATGTTCTTCTCCAGAGGATCGTCTCCTTGAGATGCTAAGAATCGAGGGTAAAGAGTCCTTAGCCCGACTTCTTCGTCTTGACTACTGATAGTGCCAGCACACTCCTTAGGCCGAACCGACCAATGGTCAAAGTAATTGAAATTAGACCTTTTCAGGCCGTTTTCACATCCGGATATTCTATTTTCTCTCCCGGTGACAACAAGCGCTTTCCTAAGAGGTACTTCTACTGCTACTAGGAATGCCACTTACGGAGACTGGCTCCCAAGGAGAGGGGCTTCTAGCCAAAAATCCAGGGGTTTTAAAAACTTGAAAGATTGAAATGGACGTCGCCGAGTGGAAAAGCATTGATGAACAAAAAGACGGGGAAAATGATCAACTGGCAGGATTGAACTCTCACTTAGGAGGGAAAAGCGATCTTTTTAAGGGGCTAAAAAGCCAAAAAGAAACAACAACTACAGGCGAACAAACCGGGGCATGGCAACCCCAACAACATCCTGCTGAAGCAGGTCAAGGATCCCATCTAGAGAATTACAAAAGACATGCACACCTAAATGACCCGAGCCAATCAGCACACCGATTTCCTTCGCTAAGAGGTTAAGGCAAGCATGAGTTCAACCCTTTTCTCATCGGGCCAGGATCGATAGCCGTTCGACCTGAGGGAAGTGCGGTCAGATTAAGAATCACCAATGTCTTGGTCTTTACCTTCGCTTCGAGGGACAAGCACCGCATCTAGGTAAGCGGCATCTAATTTAATTGATTCACCGGACCATCTACGAAAATGGAAGAGATGTCTGTTAAGGTCGGCTTCATGAAAGCAAGCAAGTTTAGCGAAAATAGAGATGGAAAGAGATGGATTTTGCCCAGCCGTTGTCAGATCAATTCCCATTCATTCTTTAATGGAATAGGGAAGGGGCAGAGCTGCGGCTATCAGGAATGGGCGCTAGCCTATGACTAAAAGTGCCGACTATCTATGAACTATGAATGACCAGGATCGGAATGCCAATCGACGAGATGAGCCTACGAAAGATTTCAAGTTCAGACTATGATGACTGGCATCCTCACTTACGCAACGAAATTGAGTTGATGGAGTAGCCAGTGACATTGAGTTATTCTCTTCGGTATCGCCTTCTCTCATGGTTAAAGGCGCCGCAAGGCACTCGACTAGAAGAAGTGGATGTTAGGCACGCAGGGAAGACTCTGACTATGCGCTGGCACTAGCCCTGGGCATGTCATCTTCTTTGATTGAAGGAACGGGACAGAAGAGAACCAGAACCATATCCTTCACACATTCAGTCTGATCTTATCTGCGCTATTGCCCGATCATAGCTGTACTGTATGAGATTACTTCTCCGTCTCCCCTGCCCTGTTAGAACAGTCTGGTCTGTAACAACACAACCTGAAAGGAAGCCATTCCTAATAGGAAGTTTCTAGCCGTCTTTCTTGAGGAGCGAGAAAAGTGACTAATAACCAAACAGCTCTCACTATGAAAAAGAGAAAAGTCTAGACTTTCTTCTTTCGACCCTTATCTTCTATCTAGACTGTCTGACTGTAGCCATGCCGGTTTCAGGGGAAGAATGGGAGACCTACACTTGACACTTGCTTTCGTGCCCCTTGGCTTCGCCTCTCTTCCCTCAACTGTTTGGGGTGTGAAGGCTTCTCCGCAAGCTTTCTCCGTGCTTACCCGATCAGCTCATTCTGGTGTGACAGTTGCTGATAGCTTCTCTTCTGGCGCTATCACACTCATTATTCTATTCTAGTAGTAGATAGTCAAGTGGCCATTCGGCTCCTAGCCTCTTTGCCCCTTCGCTTGGCGGCTAAGCTCTTTGTCCCTTTCTATACCTAAGCTCTTCACCCGCTTCGTCCGTTGCTAGTCTGACCTTCCTTTGATCCGACGGGACTGCCCTTTGGTTTGGTACGCTACTCTGTTCTGTTAGAGTCTTCGCTTAGCGACGAGAATCACTAATCTCGGCCTTGCGGGATAGAATAGATAATCAAGGCCCCATTCTTTCAACTCCAGTTGCTTTCTTTCTTTGACTTCAAGCCCACCTGCCTTCAAATCCAGATCGGACAATGGCGTCAGGTAGAACAAGTCAAGTAGGTCAGGGATTTCTTAAACTTAACAATCTAGTCCCTCCCCTGATTGATAGGGGAAGCTTCTGACCTTCATCTGTCAATTAAGTGGCTGTAGCTTCTGAACCGCGTCGGTACAGTTGCTTTCGGCGCCTGTTCAATTAGCCTGTTAGGAATAAAAACCTCTTCCGTCAGTCTTTGGTTGATCAGGCCCTTTGTTAGGCCTCTCCGTCTTCTCCGGGGGAACAAGTCCATTCCGGTCCAACTAGGTGGGACGCGGTGAAGTATATCGAAAGTAGAAATGATCTCCTCTACCCGCCGAACCACGGAATCGCTATCTCTTGTCCCTTATCTTCTTATCTTATCTGATTGACTTTCCGCCCCCGTCACCTCTTTAGGGATTATGATCAACAACTGGCACACCATAAAGAATAGGCTTTTGTCTGAAAAGAAGAATAGCATTGCCTCGGTATACAACCATTCCATATTCATTGCCTCCTCGTATTACGTATTAGAAAAGGTAACCAGATCTACTCACTTGGGTTCTTTGCATTTGGCTCGCTCGGAAATAGAGGCAGAATCGATTTCTGAAGCTTGGAAGGAGTACCCTATCTCTTATCTTAGAAATGGCGTTCTGTCAGATAAAATATGTTATAAAAGAAGTCAAACTTGGTATAACATATTTTATCTGACAGAACGCTATGGATAAGAATTCTTGGTACCATTTTTTATATGAGATAGAGAACCTAAAAATCTTAAGCAGAACAAGCAGCGGGGGATGAACGCAGATAAGATTGGACTGATCGACTAGTAGGCACCATAAAGCAAGCAAAAAGGACGAGGGGTGATATAAAGAACTGAACACGTTTCCAAGATCATTGCCAATAGGATCAAGCCAGTCCTGCCCCACCGCGGATGTAAGCAGCAAACGGCATTTGTTGAGGGAAGGAGAATTGGGGACAACATTCTGCTTGCCCAGTCAGAAAGCTAGGCTCCATCTCAGGCGATGGGCGATATCTCAAGGAAGGAAGCCACTGATTAGAAATTGCACGAGTCTAGTTATAAAGGGGATTCCGCAGAAGGAGGAGTGGGTCAGATGGGGAAGGTAAAGAGAGAGTCTATTGAGCCACTTGGCACGGGATTAGTTCTGTGGCAGAATCAGTCGAAGTTCCAATGGAGTGATCGGTAAGTCCTCACTGAAGGAAGTCAGTAGCGAACCATGAGAGTCAGTCATTTTCTAGGGAATGTATTTCTCTGAAGGAAGTCAAGTATCTATCTAGTACTACGTGAGCCAGTCAACTGATTTTCTCACTCTTTCTAGGGTCCGGCAACCCTATGAAATGTGTTTTCTAAGCACTTCATGTTCTGGTGAAATATCTGAGCTTCATCCGAGACTTCCAATGCGGGTGAACCAGCCAAATTGGAATAAAGAAAATGAATAGGAATAGAAAGGTGTACTATCGATCAATGCCCGAGCCCAGCTAACATACCTAATGGGATTACAGAAATAGGCTATAAGAGATGGAAAAATGTTGTGGTAGGGTATTTCCTTGACCGAGCACTCCCTTTGAATCTTGTGAAAGAATGGGCTTGGCTTCTAAGACTTGGGAGCAAGCTCTTGAAGATGTCATGCTCCTTGATAATGGCTTCTATGTTTTTAAATTGAGGAGTGAAGAAAATTGCAATGCTGTCCTAGGCGTAGGACCATACCATATAGCTGGGAAGCTTTTGATTCTTAAGAAATGCCAACCAACCGGGAGAGCATCTCTCCAAAAGCAGCTTTGCTAGTATCCCAATATGGGTTAAGTTTGATAATGTTCCTCTGGTTCTGTGGACACCGGAAGGAATGGAATACCTAGGAAGCAACATTGGGAATCCTCTCTACTTGGATAGTACCACCAGTACAATGAGGGTCTCTAACTTTGCTATAATTTGCATTGAAATTCAAGCTTCTTTCGTCGACACGCTGGATGGCGGAATGATAACCCGTGGCTGTGGAACTTCGGATGGTGGCGGAGACTTTATGATCTTGGAGGCCGGATTCACCAAATTATGCGGAAATGGCAATGCTGATGGCGGTGGAGATTGTACTGTGGTTGATGGTGCATTTCTGGCCTTCATCTTCTCAAGTGGAACAATGTATTGCTTTATCTAAAAATAAAAGGAGTCTTCGTCGAAGATGTCATCATACACGCATGCTGCCGTCTGCTTCTGGAGGTTCCTGTCTTCAACCATCGACTGTACTTGACATGTGGGTGCTTCTATCGGCCTTTGTACTTCCACTGTAGTAATGCTTTGAGCCTTTCTCACAATAAGCGGTTCCTGGACCGAAGAATTTCCATTCTCTGGTCTGTTTACATAATGCTTGGTGATCAAACTGGACGGATGAACCTGCTGATGCCTGACAATGTTGGCTGAAGTATTCTGTTGAACTGCCGGTTTCTGGTAATACAAGCGGTTGAATCGCTGGCTGAACAGGCTGCATAACAGGCTGCACGACCGGCTGTGCCTGCCCTCTGGCGTTGACTCCTTTCTGATTCGGAGTTGCTGACTGCAATGTACTGACTTGGTCCACATTTGCGGTCTTTCTGATCTGCCCTTTTTCAAAATCTCCTTCTTTGAAATTCACTCCTCATTAAGAAAAGCACTTCATCATAGCCGATAGCAATCTACGAACCCTTTAATGGCTGTCCCAGCAAGGACAGCGAGAATGACCGCAGAGAACAAGGCGGGGAAGCTCGCCTACTATTCCAACCCCCAAGAACCAGTGAAGGCGACGTCTCATGGTGGCAAAGAAAAAGAGGAAGCGCTCTTGTTGCGCGGACCCCACAATAAAGAAAGATGGAACACAAGAAGCTCAGTAGCAAGCCGTCTCATAGTCACCACTTGTCTGTCGTTTCAAGCTTCCAAAACAAGCAGAAAAACAATATACCGTTGTTCAATGCCCGGTTCAGCAGCTCGAAGTTCATCTTTGTTGTTTGCTAGAGGTACGATAGGACGGAGAGAGATCCACTGATAAGGCGGTTTTGGTGACATTTCTATTCTGTACCAAAACCATCTGTCTCGGTTCTGACCACAAGGCGAAGCCAAAAGGAGGGCATTTCTCAGCGACAGCGGAAAGAAGACCAATAAGGTGGGATCCGAAGGCTCAGTCCCTCAAAGCGTACGGGGAGGGTCGGCGTTGTCAGAAAGAGGCGAAGCCGAGAAAGCAGCGTGTACGGTACGGGTTTCGGTAGTGATCTACTTGATCTGGTAAGCTTAGGTTAGTGGAGGTTAATCTCGACAGGTTTCAAAGCTTCAAGCTTACAAAACAAGACCTAAGGAGTTTGGAGCCCTTGAGTTCTCCGCCGGTAATGGGAAGATGAGCTTCTCCATTGTAATGGTATCTGCTCGAGGAGCCTGTCCCTGCCTGCTTATCCAGACCAAACAGCAACCTTTGGTCCTTCGGGCTGAGGCTCAAGGCGGGAATCAAGGGTATGGGTTCAAGTCTACTTACTGGGAATGGGATCCCGTAAAAGGGCACATGACGAATGGGACCCCCGCCAATGGCATATGAGATGTGGATGATGGAGCTGGTTCGCGTAACTGGTACGTGTATAGAATCTTGCATCAAATAAGGAAATTCTTGTTCGCTAAGGAGTCTTGGTTTAGCAATTTTTCAATCATTAGTGGTTAAGTTGTTAAGGTTCATGTGGATTGGATTAGGAAGTTCGACTGAGCTGTGACTTTCATTCAGTTAAGGGAACTTCTCCCTAATAACTTTGGGAACGGCTTTGGTCGAGTCATCTTTTGCTTCCATCGTCGGCTGAGAAAGCCTTTGGAGGGAACATGCTGGGAGGATCCTTCCCCGTTGTAGCCATTGCACCTTCGTATTTGGCCTCCTCTTGTTCGTTTGTAGCTTCGGTAAGGTAAGTGATTGTCTGGAGAGGCTATGGCTTGCATTCCGTTAAGGGGTATATATGTCTTCCTTCGCTCGTCCTTAACTCGGAATCCCGGATTTCATAGTCTCTTTTCTTTCGTAGGAATGCTGTATGAATCCTCGTTTGATTGTATCAAGGCTCGGCGGATATTGTCCTTTGGTAGTAGGGCCTGAGGTTCTGCTCTGCCAGTAGACCTCCTTGCAAACCATCCTTCCCGGTTAGTCTTCGTAAGAACAAAGCGTATGCTTTTGTAATCATGCTATTGGTTTGGGCAAGTTCCCTATCTTCATTGCTCAGGGTGAAACTATGCTTTAACAATATCCTCGGGTTGCAGGATTTCTTTCTTTCTTTCTGGCCGCGTAGCCCCTTTGAATACCAGGAAATCGAAGATGCAGAGAATACGCTCTTGTTCTTACAGAATGCAACTAGTTGAATAGGTTGTTTTGTTTGCGACGAATACGCTCTTTGACACATCTATTAGATAGATGCCCAGAGGAGGATGCTAGTGAGTTGTTAAGGAACTTCTTGCATTGCACATAGGGAAGGTGCGGAGCGGTTCTTTATCTTATCATTGCCCTAAGGTAAGGCTTGGAACTGAACTGCAAGTATATAAGAAAGGATATTGCTAAGAGTTAGCAGTCGAAGGGAGTTTGAACTGTGAAGGAATTACCGGTGCGCACAGAGAAGGGGGAGAGAATACAGAAAATACGCCCTTGACTATACGGAGGATAAGAAATTAGGCAGGACTGATTTCCCTTCTTATCTTATTGTTGAGACAGGAAAGCAGTCAAGCGAATCGACGCATCTATCAGCAGTAGGAGTAGGACGTAGCGCATAAGAGGGTCTTAGGAATCGATCTAGATGCCCAGAAGAGGATGCTATCGAATGCCCTCTTTGACGGGCTTGTGCAAGAAGCCGATTATTCTACCATCTTTTCCAATAGTGCCATTTTATTGATGCTATCGAAGAAGAACCAACAGAGGTGACTAATACAGACGAGGAGAAAGAGAAACCGATACCTAATACAGACGACGAGAAAAAGAAACCGAAACCTCCTTGAAAGAAGGAAAAATGCCACATCAGTAAGAGAAGTGGGCAAAAAAGCTGCTCTCCTATTTGGACCACCTTCCACCCTGTCTCCCTCTCCATACATACAGAACCGTAGTTTATGGTCTCTTGTGTTTACAGCCCATTCTTCACCTTTCCTATAGCCAGCAAATCAAGGAGATACGGCTTAAAAGCCTACGCGCGTCAGGTTGTTCGGCTTCGGCCCTTCCTACACGTGACTACACGGAATTCACTTTACTTTACGGTACGGAACTAGATATGAATTTCATCCTCTGTTGGCGAGATCAGAGGCAACGGTGGCAGCAGCTGTGGATTCTGTTGATTCTTCATCTCCTCGCTTGACGCTCTCTTCAATTGCAGATCCTGAACCTTCGGTCAAGTTGCTTTTCTATCCTGAACTTTCGGCTAAAGTGGCTTCCTCCTCTCTTCTCTTGAACTTTCGTTCAAGTGGCTTCCTGTAGGGGCCTTTGAACGGGCCTTGGTGGGGATATCTCAAATGGGGGCTTACAGCTCATAACAGCAAGACATATTTTAAGACAGTTTTTATCGCCTAGCTGGGGCCGTAGCCATTACTCGTGTGGGGCCGTCCCTTGCTCGGCTATTCGAACTCGCCTTAGGGTAGGGCATACTTATTAGATCTCTTGAGGTACTATTGGCAGAGGGGAAGCGCCACTTAGAGACTTTGAATCTGAAGGAAGGCAGTCGGGAAAGCCCTAAAGGTAAGAAGGTCTTTGTTCAAGTGACTTAGCTTAGAGAAAGAAAACCGTTAGTGAAGTGTCGGGAGATGCGTACAGTTTCGGCACTCGAAGAAAAGCTACTTCTTTGATTGTTCCGGGAAGTACTACTTGAAAGTCAAGCTCTTTGTTGCAAGCCAAGCAGAACAGAAGATAGAGGAAACTTTAGCTAGTAGACAAACTACTTTCGTTAGCAAGCGGTACTCTCATCGAGTAGGGCAAATATCATACCCAATCGAAAAAAAGGTCTTGGAATCGACTTATAGAAAACAACTGCTTTTCCGTTAGCGAGTACAGTTCAAGCGGAACTGAGACTTGAACCTGAGACTCAAGGTCAAGTGCCTACGTAACTATCCGGTCCGGTAAGTGAAAGTAAGAAGGCGTGTGGAAGGCAACTCTGTTTAGCCAGCAAGCATAGGAAAGAAATCCCCCCGGGGAACTGACTATTAATGCTAATCCATTAGTTCTAGCTCGAAGTTTGCCTGTCTCGAAGTTAGCTGCTTGGCATGAGTAGCTTGGGCAGTCTTAGTGAGTAGCTTGGCTTGCTCATGCGGGGCTTTGGAAAGAAAGTAACCAGGGAATTCATATACCTCGAGAAGTTTTTTGTTTAAAAGTAGATCGGGAGTTCAAGCAGATGTTAAATTAGGGTGAGGTTTACTATTCTAGTCTACAGGCCACTTAGCTAAACGAAATCCTGAGTATCGACTGTCGTGTGAGTCTCGACCAATGTGTAGCTGCCGTTAAAAGGCTATAAGTAACGGCATTCTCAGTTAAGATAACAGGATTCAAGCTTGCTTGTGTGTACGTGCTTGTTATAAGTAGATGTAGATGTGAAGGTGCCTAAGGTAAGGAACCCCCTTAAATACGTTGTTAGAGGCGTTGGCTATTCGTAGATCTGTTATACAGGCGATTTAGCTACTTTCAACCCTGAGTAGCGGGTATTAGGTGAGGGGATGGGGATACCTGCCGTTTCATTGTGGAACAAGCTACGCACGTTACATGTCCTTTAAAGCTACCGTTAAGGAAGTATCAAAGATAGGAGAACGAGATCCGGGCACTAGCGTTTTAAAGGAAACAGGGGTACTTATTAATGTGGGAAAAAGACGTATTAAATAAGTATGGAGGCGGTAGTGAATCTACTATTATATACGTATTTTCGGACGTGGGTGCGGGATGGATGGAAATTGGATAGTATGATCGCTATTTAAATTACGTTCCGTTCCGTCAGGGTCAGAGGAGGTTCATTTGCTCCATTTCCATATAGCTGACGTTTTCATGGGAAAGGCCTCTTTCCCGGCCGGTCGACATCCAAATCGATTGATTTGCAACCATTTTGCTGATATGAGGGAGCTAGTGCTTGCCTTAAGAAAGGCCCTCCTGAACCCACCGAATTCCATCCACATATAGCTGACGGTGTGTGCCCATCCAACTCTCCCTCTAAGCGGGCATCCGGAAGTCTACTTTTTCCATTTGGCCCATATGAAAACGGGTAGGATTTGGGTCGGGGGCAAGGTTCGAGAGCTTGGGATTCGATACCAAGAGATAGAGTAGAGGGTGGCAGGTTATCCCCTGCTTGGGGTTCAGGGATAGCCGGAGATGGATGGCATTCCTTTCTATATAGACTGGATTTCCAGCGATGGTGGATTCGGAGTGGAGCCGGTCGAGGGAACAAAAGCAGGACTGAGAGTCCATTGCCTTGAATCGAGAGGAGAGGAACGAAATCAAGGGGGGTGCTTTATTGGTGTTCTGTTTGATGTCCGATGCTCGGTCCAATTTGTGAATTATGATTGATTGGTTCGATTGGCTCGAAGGTTGCCCCTATCACCCCGCCTCAATGCAGAAAGAAATTACGGGTTTCTTTTCAGCGATAGTTGAGTTCCCGATCCCTTCATTCAATCTCACTCAATGAAAAGAAGGGATAGTGCCCTTTCTCCCGACTTTGATTTCTGAATTTCTTTATTTCGAACTTATCTGACGGACACAGCTTTTGCTGCCTGCCTTACAGTACAGCTTCCAACGAAATGCTCTATAGAAGGGCGGGTGGTGCAATAACCACTATGTTTCAAACTAAGTTCACCATCTTGATTCATACCGATATCCATATCGAAAAGACTACATCTATAGCCCTTCGCCGGGGTAGGTGCAGTCTTTCCCTCTTACGTAGCCAATCTCGATTAAAGAAAGATTACTACAAGCAACTACGAAAAAGAGAACAACCTCCGGCTTTGTCAGTTCATTCACACGTTCTTGCTATATAAAGATGTATAATAGTAGCCGTGACCTGTAAGCTCCCTGTGCCCTATGAGCTCTGATTGGATGTGAACCTCTTCTCTGTGAGCGTACCCAAGTTAAGGTCATCATTTCACTCTTGATCTGGAGTGAATTCAAAACAGGAACTTGCTTTCCACTGTTACCTTCCAGTCAACTTGTCCTACATCTGAGATAGACTTTCAGCAACCTTTCCGTCTCATTTAAGAAGTAAACAAAGAAGTCATTCTAATCTTGTTAACTGCTTCTAGCTCAACTCAGATAGATGGAGAAAGAGAAAGAACCGTAACCTTACTTACGAGTTTTAGATCAACAAGAGGAGTAACATAATGAAAATAGAAAACGGAAAGCTGCTCCTTCTTATTGAAAGCATAACATTAGCTCTTGCTTGCCATATGGTTCTGGCATACTGAACTTATTATAAGAAGCACCTCACTCTCGGCTCAAATAAGACCAAGCCAATTTCAATGAAATAAAGAAAAGGCTTTTCATGTCATACGGCTCCATCAATCAGTGGGATAGCGGTGTCATCCTAGCATAGATCTTTCTGCGTAGAGATGGATTCGATCCCAGAATTAGCTCTATCCCACCTCCCATGATATGTGTTAAGCATATGGTTTAGTGGCAGTTGAATGAAACCAGAAAGAGCGGCAGTGTTATCCTCTTTGACATGAAAAGCTGCTTATCAAGCAGTTCCCACTCCGAAGGAACGCTTTCCGCTCCAGACTGAAAGCGGGATCTATTAGGTCCTGAGACAAGTTGTTTGAGTTATTATGCTCCTTTCCTTCTTTGAGGAAATCTATCACGTCGGAAGATTTACGGCGTAGTAAACAAGAAAACCCGAGGGGTCGGTTGAGCTATAGAACAATTCCGTTTATTAGCAAGCCTTTCTCCCACGAAATCAGTTAGCAGAATCTATCCCAGAAGAGAAATTGGGAGAAATTTGTATTGCGGGAATCCGCATTGAACTGCGCCCGGGCTTGATTGCTGGAGGCCCTACTACTTTCGATGAACTCTCTCAACGTGCTACTGGACTTGAGGAAGTCCTAATTGAACGGCACGCATATGGTAATGTCACAGATAGAAGTCGGAGACCTCCTAAAGGTAGCAAAGAAGAAAAAAAGAAAGTATTATTTATTATTTGAGGTACCCCCGTTCACTCCGAGGCCATTCAACGGCCATTCCACGAGGTAAGCCCGCTAACCCCGAAAATCATAACGTTTTCTTACGACTCCGCTCATGAGAGCAGATTATTCATCTTATTCCTCCTGAGACTGAGAAAAGAGTTCAACACGAAAGAGGTTACGAGGAAGACTTTCCCCACTTAGATCCGCGAACACCTTAGCTCCTGAGTCAGAGAAACCAACTCTCGCATATTCCGTTTTCAAAAGAAAAATTTCCTAAAACGGAGATAGGCATAGCAGAACGAGGAAATCTTACTTACTTACTTATTCGTTTAGGGTAGTGGTAAAGCGGCAGGACACGACGGTCCTGGAGTCGATGGTTCAACAAGCCCATCCCCAAATGTCGATGCGAGGAGAAAGAATCATTTTTCTATAGAAGGATTAGGTTTAAGGGTCCTGCTCTAATCCATTTTTTCGAGCCGGCCGAAGGCTATGAAGCAGCCAGCTCTGCTGAGTCAGGTTCCCCCCGGTTCATCTGGATTTGACTATTCATCTAAAAATGTATCTACGTCAGGGTCTGAAAGCCCAGTTGTTACACTATTGCCCCTGGAAACAGACAGCAAGATGGGAGCGGAACTCCTCCTTCTTTGTTAGGCCGATCTACTAAGAAAAGAGAGGTAAGAGGTGGGGTCCATCGTATCCCATAAGGTAAATAAATACCCGTTCTTCTTGGTAGAAAGGGCTAGCCGTCATGAACATTTACCTCTCCCTTTCTCTTGGCATCGGTATCCATTCTTTCTCGTAATTGTGATCTGTTATTATAGTTGAAATCTCTTCTCTTCTCCTTTCGTTCTCTTCGTATTTTGGTAACTCTCTAGGAGTCATGTTTAACCTTGAATGCTATTAATAAATTCTACAGCAATAGTCCCTCGGACTCGGAAAGTAATAACGAAAATGGCTAACCCAATAGCAGATTCCGCTCAATCTTTTACACCGATGTATCGTACTCTCTCGAGTAGGTCATCATAAGAAAGCAAAATCTTTCCGGTTCAAGTCCGTTGAGTGAAGAATTGGCTTTAGGAAGAAGAGAGCGATGGGGAATCATCTCTGTTCTGCTGCCTCTGCCGCTTCTTTTCTTGTCTTCCTATGCAACGCTTTCTCGTTTCTACTAAGATAGAGAGGGGTCAGGTTTGTTTGGCATCTATGCCCCCTGCCCTACACCAAACAGTATGGGAGCCTTTCCGCTCGTACTGCTCACACTTATGGAACTTGTGGATAAGCGTAGCAGAAAAGAATAAGAAGACCTAGTTCTCCCGAGCTTATAACACAATTATCTGATCTTCTTAAAGTGAAGAAAAAGGGATGAGAAATGGTAGTAAGAAAAAGCAGGAAAAATCTTTTTAGGTCTAAAAATCAAGCATCAAGGAGTTATGTGCGCGCTGCGCCCCTTTCGTTGGAGCGCTTTGCTTGACCTTATCGTTGTTCTCTAGAAAGAGTTGCTTTTAAGAGATATATCCCCCCGCTTTCCTCACATACCATGGCAAAGCCAAACTCAAACTTTCATTGGATCGAGAAAGGCAGTAGTAGTAGTAAAAGCTCCTACTGAGCAAAAGCGAATCTCCCCCTTCTACTGTTTCATAGACAGAGTCAGAGTCCTCAAGAAAGATTTTGGAACGTATTTAAAGGGGCATTGTGGGCGGAGATGGAAAACACTAATTTTCCGTAGTTTCCGGGATTCTTTCAGCTTAAGATTGTGATTGATCAAGTGATAAGTAATGTTATGAGGGGTTTGTTTCATTTTCCTCATGTCTTGAGACGCGCACATATGCTTGTATCGTTCCTACTATCAATCAATCCGTCATACAGAGGCATAATTCAAAAATAATAAAACGAACTTCCCCTTTTAGGTGTTTTGGTCACTGCGTCTCCGATCATTGATGGTCCGACTTTCCGCTTTCAATAAAGAGGGCTTAGCGAAAAGAAAAGGAAAAGAGTGACATCCCTTATGGTCGAGCACTCAAATCGACTCTATCGGTCGAGCACAAACTGTCGTTTCCCTCTCCCTTGTCACTCGCGTGATTCGAATCAATCAAGCTACTTTCCTTTAGTGGATCTATTCCTGCAATTGCGAAAGCGTACCAATATAAGATCCTCTATCCGGGGTCACTCTCACTAGAAGTAGGAGCAGCTACGCTATCGTATTTTGACCCTCTCCCGAGAAGAGTCATTGCCTCTTCCATCTATCTTGCGTCGTTCCCGCATTCTATTCTAGTTGGGAGTTTCATTGCAAATAACGCTATCTTTTGCTTAGGGGATAGGCATCTACCTCGAAAGCGAGAAGGTCGGACGCAATCTAATAGTAAAATATCTGTATGATTAAGCCACGGGTCTGATCTAAACGACTTCCATATATCTCTAAGAATCTTAAAAGTTGCTTCATATCTAGTAAAAAGCATTCTATTCATTTCGTCTCCTTCAAAGGAGATACCTGTTTACGGTACCATCGGAAGAGAGAGAAGCTTAAAGTAAGTAGGAGTCGATCGTAGCTTGCTGCTGAAAAACGTAATAGGCTAGCGCGGATCGCTTCCACAACAACTGATACTGAAGTCCACGCAAAATTCGATACCTCAGTTGACGAAAAGAGGGTTGGAAACTGATCCTAGTAAAAAAAAATGTGTAATTGGCAAGAGTCGGCTTGAATTAAAGCTCGCAACTACTCATTCTCGTAAGTACCTATTCTTTAGTCTACGGAAGGAGCCTTGACTTCACTCTTTTGTCTCAGTGAAGGCGGAAGAGAAGAGTGAGGGAGACAACATCTAAATAAAAATTCCGTTCCGAGGGGAAGAGTTACGCCTTCGGATCGAAGCCGCTGACAGCGCCTTCACCACTACCAACCACTACATTAGTTATACCATTCCCCAATTGGTTATATGCTGTCTTCTTATATCGTAATAAGTAGCTTTGGTTGTGAGGAAAGAAAGAGGTCATTGCCCTACATGCTCTTGCCTATATCATTATCTCACTAAACCAGAAAGAGATTGGGGTTCCGCAGTGCCGATACTCTACATATTCTTACTAGCCCCTTCTGCTGTCTCTACTATTCCGCTTATCCTGACGCTGAGAAGCTGTCTTCTTAAGGCATACCCGCCTACCTCCATTATTCTGCAATAGTTCTCCTTCAAGATGCTATGCTTGGATGAGCTGTGAGAACGTCTGGAAGTTAAGATTCACCAAGTGTACGCGATACTTGATGGCCCTCCCCTGCTTCTTATGCTCCACCTTGTAGGCATTCCTTGTTTATCTTACTAGCTAACCGAGGAACTGCGGGTCTTGATCGATCATAACGTATTCCTATCTACCTCTCGATCTTTTTTTCTAAGCCTGTACCCGAACTATCTAACTGAACCTTTTCAATGCATTGTACCGGGCACTACGGTGAGACGTGAAAACACCCCTGCGCATCTTTCACACAGCCAGCCTATTTCTTTCTATTCAAAAAGGATCGACGAAGGGCGATATACTAAGCATCTAAGGCGCGTTGAGAAAGCTTTTTTAAGAATGAAAGTACTCACTCCTCTACATTCAACACAGTTAGGAGCGACATCAATTACCTAATTCCCAGGGTGGCAGGCCTCCGCCTCCGCTTTTCTTTTCATTAATGGGTACTTATGCCGCGGGTGAAACTACTGGCTCTGGCTCCGTATATGGATCAATTGAAATGGGTTCCGCCTATACCCCTGCTACTGATGCTGCTGAGCCAACGGGGTCTAAGGCTATGAATTTCAAACTGGAAGGGATCCGGGGCGAGGTACTACCACCCCTGCTTCTGCTGGATCAACTGTATAAAGTTCAATGAAAGAAATTTGATTTTCTAATATTATTTATATCTAAAAAGATAAATTTTATCTATTTAGAATAAATTCTTCTTTTTGAAATAGAAAATTTCTTTCAAAGTCTCCATTCTATGGGTATCCCTCACTCTACTTTAAGTAACATGAATTCCACTTTTTCTACTATTAGGCATGATGTGCGTGTTCCCGTTGATAAGTTTACACCACGCGGGAATATTACCCTAGTCTTACTAGTAGTACGCCTTCTACCCGGGTTAGTCCTCACAATATCCGTTACTCTCCGCTGGACCCTAATTATCATAATCCTTTTTCTTTGGGGGCAGCGCTTATACAAAAACAACCCTCCCGTAGTACTGCTTTGAAGGGCTATAAGATAGTGAAAACTACGCCTGGTATGGATAGTCTTT